GCATATCCTATAATTTCATTTCACGTATAAAAGCAAAGTAGTTTTTCAAAATTGAAAAGAATTTTTTGTAATAAAAAGAAATAAAAAATGAAGTTATTATTATTTTCTCCATTATTATCTTACTTATCAATTCAATAATTCTAACCACTTGTTGATATTATGGAGGATCAAAATAAGGTTTTTCATTTACGTTACGAAAAAGGTTATAATCTAGGAAAACGAGAGGATATGGACTGTGTCTATTCAAAAATTGGAATGGTTGAATCAAGGGTTCAGACTGTAATGTAAGACTTGCCTGATTTTATCAATTATTTAGTATTAGAATGTTCGAATCATTTTTCTCGAAAAAATCATTCATTTTTCTAGGACAAGATGAAAGATTTCATCGAAAACTTACAGCGGCTTGCCAAACAAAGGCTAAGAGAAAAAAGAGTAAAGGTATGACTGGCATAAAATCTACGATTGGACTCAAAAAAGCGTAGGCTTCCGGTAATTTGGCGAAGAAAAAACTACTCGAATAAAGGGCAGAATTAAGACAGATCAAACTAAAGATATTAAGCATAACAGGTATTTTTTTTTTTATTGCATTTTGATTGAGTTATTGATAGAAAGAACAAATGAAGAAAAAATCCTTATTTTTCTTTTGAACTTACTCACTCAATCAAAAAACCTTCTATTCTCAATGGAGAATAGAAGAAATTCTACTTTCATACAATATCTTAATGGAATTCTATATAATGATCAATAAATTCATTTTAATTCTATATCTACACGTGTCAAAATACTAACAACCAAATTGCATTTATTTTTTAGATAGTTGGTCTGAAATTGACGAACAATGAATAACAATATTAGTGTTTATTAGTGTCGAATAGAAATCTAAGTGGGGCGTGGCCAAGTGGTAAGGCATCGGGTTTTGGTCCCGCTATTCGGAGGTTCGAATCCTTCCGTCCCAGAACATATATAATTTAAAATTACATTTTTTTTTTGTTTGAATATTGGATAGAATTTGATTCTTTTAATGATTTTAACGAAAATGATTTTTTTCCCATTTCATCCCATCAAATAAAGGGGGATAGGTAGTCAAATGACATGTAGATCCAAGTGAATTTGTTGGAGATTTAGACAAGATGAGGTTAAAAATTCCAGGAATTACAAAAAAAAAGTATGCCTTTAATCAATCACATCCCCTATATATTCATATATAATATAGAAGAAGGAAGTTAGTTATTTTTTATTAATCCCGGAAAAGAAATTGGATTTTTACAATCTATTATTAAATTAATGGGTAAGCTCAAAAAGAAACATGAATTTCTATTTCTTAGGGATGTCACTTTTATTGTAAAAAAATGAACATTACTAATAAGAATTTAAGATATATTCGATATTCGTGTATGTATTGACTGTTCTAACTGAACCAATGACTATTCATCATTCCATAATTGAATCAACCGCATATCGGTTCCAAATTTGAGGAATGTTATGGTAAAACTTCGTTTGAAACGCTGTGGTAGAAAGCAACGTGCGACTTGAAGGACATGATCCGTTGTGGATTCTTATATCCACCATTCTATAATAAAGGATGCTCTTGACTCGACATCCTTTGTTCTGTTCCACTCGAATCCGCATTTCATTTTTTGTTGGGGTGTAATGGAAATAGTACATGATGGAGCTCGAGTAGTAAAGTATTGAGCTATTTCTCAAGGGAGTAGAATCTAGGGTTAGTGTCAATCAATAAGTTTGGAACAACTTCGTAAGTATATCTTTGACAGAGAAATCGAAAGAGGATCTAAATAAGTTTCAAATCCCAAAGGAAAATCTTTTGTTGGAATTGATAAAACCTTTTCGATAAAATTATATATCGTGGGGAATCTGTCGTTCGCATGATTCTATTTTTTGATAGAAAGAAATAACAAAAAAGGCATGTTGCTGCCATTTTTGAAAGGATTCAAAATCAACGAAGTAATGTCTAAACCCAATGATTCAAAAAAAGAGAAAGATTTTCGAAACAAGGAAATACCCTTTTAATTGTTAATTGTCGCAACAATTTAATTTGGATCAGAATACTGAATTCAAATCGATTCGAAATGAGACAAAACAAAAGGGTGTTTGAGACTGCTCAATAAATAAAATGATAAAGCATTTTTGAACTATTTAAGAATTATTCAACTTGAGTTATGAGTATACAAATGATTTTTGGGGGAAATAACGAAATGAAAAGGACTTAATTCTTAGTCTAATTCATTATGATGATTTTATGGACTTATTCAATCGGTCATTTTTGATTGGTTATTTTATTTAATAATAGAATTTATATATACCTAACTTTGAATCATTTATCTCGAGCCGTACGAGGAGAAAACCTCCTATACGTTTCCAGGGGGGGTCTTTTTGATTGAATCTATCCCAATGAGCCGTCTATCGAATCGTTGCAATTGATGTTCGGTCCCGAAGAGAGGGAAGAGATTTGCAGAAAGTGGGTTTTTATGATCCAATAAAA